ATAAATGCTTTTTGGATGAAACCACACCGAAAAATGCCATTGCCAAAAAGTGACAAGGTAAAATTTCCATTTCTTCATGAAAATAAATGTCCCTTTTGAAGCCAGAATGGATCTTTTTTGATACCTAATATAATGCATGAAAGGTTCCTTGACCAACCGCAGGTTTGCCCCCAAATCCTTAATCTTAACAAAGACGTTCACAAGACGTTCTATTTTTATATAGAAATAGATTCGTTCAAGAAAAACTCCAGAAGATGTTGATCGTAAATGAAAAGATTGGTTACGTAGAAAGACGAAAATGGATTCATATTCACATACGTGAGAATTATATAAGAATAAGAATAATCTTTTATTTTTTTTTGAAGAAGGGGAACTGGCTTTCTTTGGAATAAGAAGACTATTCCAATTACAATATTCATTGAGAAAGACTCGTAATAAATGCAAGGAGGAAGCATCTTTTACGCAATAGCGAAGGATTTGAACCAAGATTTCCACATGAACAGGGCGAGGTATTACCATATCTAACACAAAATTAAAATGTGAAAAAGTGTCCTCGAAAAAGGGAAATATTGAATGAATTGATCGTAAATTCTGAGATTTTCCTATCTTGTTCGTTTCCCCTTCTAGACAAGATAGGAATTGTAAAGAAAATGGAATTTCGACAATAAAAGCAAACCCCTCTGATATGATTTGAGAATACAAATTCTTGTTGCGTACCCAAAATGGATTTTGGTTAGAATCATTAGGAGAAATCAGAAAATGATTCTGTTGATACAGTCGAGTAATTAACCGTTTCACAATCAGTAAACTGGATTTATTGTCATAACCCAGATTTTCCGACAAAATCAATTTACTCAAAGCACGATTATGAGCAAATGCATAAATATACTCCTGAAAGATAAGTGGATATAGGAAGTCATGTTGTTGAGATCTCTCCAGCTGTAAATATCTTTGGATTTCCTCCATTTGAAATTCGATTTGAATTAAAGGTAGAAGATTGGGGGGGTTATCAAATGATACATAGTGCGATACAGTCAAAACAAGGTATTCTGTAAAAATCGATACCTCGGGGACAGATAAACTTATCAACAGATTCTCTACCCTCTCCTTTTTCCATCCATTTCATTTAATTCGTCTATGTTTATGTTATAGAATAACAAGATGGTTAGAAATCTTTTATTTTTTAAACCGAATCGCTCTTTTGATTTCGGAAAAAACTTTCTTTATCAATATACTGCTTCTTTTACACACGCATCTTCAGTCCATAATGGAGAATGTCAATAGTTAGGATTCATTAAAAAAAAATAGAATCCACTCGTGGAGTGATAAGTGCTTCCCGTATCAGGCACCAATTTATTTTTAACGTCTAGTTAGATCGGGAAATTATTCAAATTAAGAACAGAAGCCGGTTGCTTTTTCTTTCTGATAATTAATTGAAGCCACAGGGCTCCTATCCATTTATTCATTCGACCCAACTTTTTTTTGTTCCGTTCCAAGAATTCGAAAAAGGTTTTATACCAATCCGATAAGAATGAAATATCCTCAGAACTCTCCATTGATACGACATGCTATTTTTTCCATTTATTCCCTTTCAGGATCAGTCGCGGTCTTCCAAAGTTTACCAAGGTTACGGACGAATTCGTCACTTCATCCAAATGTGTAAAAGATTCTAGCCGCACTTAAAAGCCGAGTACTCTACCGTTGAGTTAGCAACCCGAAAAAAACAAACATAGATTAAACAAAACCTCAACAAAGGGTGTATAGATACAATCAAATTAAATTAAATTGATTTTAAACAAAGAGAAAAAAATATATTATACAAACTAATCAAACCCTTGAGTTAACAAATCTAACAAAAAAACAGATTTGATAATGGATTCAAAACATAAAAATGAAGTGATTCGATGAAAATACAATTAGATGAAAATACAAGAAATTGTCAGATAAAATAAAAGAAAAAAAAAAAGATACAGCATTGTGAAAATGGATAGAGCATCTCTTATGTTATCTAGCTTTCTTTCAATCAAAAAAACCTCTTGTATCAAAGAAAACATCATTTGAATAAGATAAAGTAACAAAACTATGGGACAAAAATAAATAGACCCGGATCGCTTATCACGATGAATTATATTTGTTCAATACACTGTTGTCAATATAAATGTTGAGAAAAGAATACATTGGAAAAGAGAAATTGCATGAAATAAAATCCTTTTTGAAATCCTTTGAATTTCAATTTAACAATGAAATACAATAATATTCAAAATTGTCTTGGATTGACACTACATATCTAATCTACATAGATAGAATAAAGTATAAATCGAAGAATAAAAAAGGAAGAATTCAAAAAAAAAATATCGGATTTTTTAGTCCCTAATGCTAATGTATTTCATCAATCTAAGTGGAATAAGCAAAGTAGATTCCTTGTTCTTGCTTAGTCGAGTTCCAATGAAAACCACACAATTAAATAAAGGAAATGCGGAAATTTGATATTTATAAGATCAATCAATTTGGTCATTCTAGACCATCTAGACCATAAGATTCGACAGAAACTATGATAAATAAATATGAATACGGAAGAAAAAAAGAAAAAGGGGGGCAAGTAGAAAAAAGTTAGACAAAGTTATATACAAGTCGCTACCCCCCTGGTATTTCTTTAATTGAATTTCATTTGATTAGGCGGAAGTTCCTTAAAAACTGCGGCTTTCTTTAAAAGATTCTGAACAGTTCCCGTGGGTTGAGCACCCCTTTCAAGGAAATAGAGAATAAGAGGAACATTTAAAAAAGTTTGATTCTTCATTGGATCATAAAAGCCCACCCTTCTAAGATCTTTTCCTTCTCTTCGGGATCGAACATCAATTGCAACGATTCGATAGATGGCTCATTGGGATAGATGTAGATGAACAATACCCCCCCTAGAACCGTATAGGAAGTTTTCTCCTCGTACAGCTCGCGAAAAAATGATTTGATTCGAAGTTTTGTCTATATATGCAATTCTAATAAATTAAATGACAAATGCGCCCATAAAATAAATTAGACTATGATTTCAGTCTTTTTTTCTTCCTGAAAATGAAAAATAAACCATTCGTACTCATAACTCAAGTTGGATAACTCTCAAATAGTTCAAAGGAAAAATCTTTAGTCAATTTCATTTATTGAGTCGTCTTTACTCCCTTTTGTTTGTCTCGTTTAAACCATTTCAAATTCTATTTGGATTCTTTAGTGCGATCCAGTTATTGAGACGATTGAGACAATTAAAAGGGTGTTTCCTTGTTCTTAGATCCTTTCCTTATTTTTAATCATTGGGTTTAGACATTACTTCGGTGTTTCTTAATTCTTTCAAAATAAAATGGCAGCAACATACCCCCTTTTGATTTCTTTCGATCAAAAAATCCTATGGACAGTCGATTCCCGCGTGATACACTTTGAATCGAAAATTTTGAATCAATTTCAACAAGTTTTGCTTTTGAATTGGAAACTTGCTCGAATTAGATCCTTTCGATTCCTATATATGTTCGATATATTTACGAAGTTGTTCCTCCAATTGATTGGCATTAACCCTAGATCCTTGCCTCCGAGAAATAAATTAATACTTTCTATTCGAGCTCCAGCGTGCACTATTTACAACCGAACAAAAAACGAAGGGTTCGGGTGTAACAGAACAAACAATGTCGAGCCAAGAGCACCCTTATTCCTAGACAAATCAAAAATGGTGGATGTAAAAATCCACAACGGATCGTGTCCTTCAAGTCGCACGTTGCTTTCTACCACATCGCTTCAAACGAAGTTTTACCATAACATTCCTCTAATTTGGAACCGGTATGAAATTGATTCAATTATGGAATCATGAATAGTCACTGGTTCAGCTGTCCATAGACATCGTAATCTAGACTTTTCTTCTATATATGAATATATGATATGTGGAACTATTTTTCTGAAAAAGTCTTAGCAAGACAGCATTTTTAACATACATAAATAATATATAGATCCGAGAAAAAAATAGAAATAGAGAAACGAATAACTTTTTGAATCTGCATCTTCAAGTGACTCAATAGGATAGATTAAACGATTTCTTACTTTTTCAAAGCTTCCGCGTACAAGGAATCTTTCTAATTGAAATTGAAAAGGTTTCCTATTTCTACATCATTATTATTATTAAATGGAATTTGAAGAAAATTGGACAATAAGCATCACCTTTTATCTTCATAGGAGGATCGGTCTTTCTTTTTGAATTGACTCATCACTGATTGAATTTCAAATATAAATTTGAAAGGGGAGGTTCTTCGTATCTATCAGATAGACTGAACAATTGTCACTGTTATAGATATTCTAGATTATCGAATATCTATAATTTAAGTTTAAATAATTTAAGGATTACAAATCTTTTTCACAAAGAACCAAAAATTTTCTTGTCATTGAAATAGAATGATACGTAACATTTATATGATTATATTATATGATTGATATGTATTTGGTTTAAATGGGGTTGAGGAATATTGACTCTTGTGAGAAAGTGAATACAAAGGGATAGGATAAATCACCCCTGCCTCAAGCCTTAAATAGATAATAGATTTCCCATTTTTCATTCGAGTCAAACACGAAATACCTAAATCAAATTAGATTCAAAGAAAAAACATCAGCTCCAAAACATATTTCTATATAATATGGAACTTGATCATTTATTAATGAAATTCGAACAGACACAGATATTAAAATTCATATGGATTAACTCCTACCCACTCCCCTATTTCTTTCTATAGGAATAATGGAGCATAAAAAATGGACTGCGCTGGGACGGAAGGATTCGAACCTCCGAATAGCGGGACCAAAACCCGTTGCCTTACCACTTGGCCACGCCCCATTTCAATTTCTAATCGACACTAAGAAACAATAATATTGGTATTGCTTGTTTGTCAACTCGAGTCCAAATATCTATAGATCTATAGAATCGATTGGTACTAGAATTTTGATACATATAGATATAGAATTCAACTTAATTTATTGATCATTACATAGAATTCAATTAAGATATTGTATGAAAGTATGATTTCTTCTATCCTCCTTTGAGAATTGGAGGATTTTTGGTTGGGTGGATTCAAAGAAAAAGAAGGGTTTTTGTCTACCTTACTTACTTTCTTTTTCCTTATATCAAAAACGCAATCAAAATGCAATTATCTCCAATAACAAAATGTCTGTTATGCTTAATATCGTTAGTTTGATCTGTATTTGTATTAATTCTCCCTTTTATTCGAGTAGTTTTTTCTTCGGCAAATTGCCCGAAGCCTATGCTTTTTTGAATCCAATCGTGGATGTTATGCCAGTCATACCTTTGTTTTTTTTTCTCTTAGCTTTTGTTTGGCAAGCTGCTGTAAGTTTTCGATGAGATCCTGAATAATAATATCCTAGAAAATCTATGATTTCCTCGATAAAAAAATTCTAACAATTGAAAAAATAAGATAAGTTTTAGAGTATGAACCCTCGATTCACACGCTGAAATTCGTGTATAGTCGACAAAACCCAGGCTTACCCTCATTTTTGACCCCCTTTCCAGTGAAAGACCCTAACCCTATTAGGGTCTCCCACAATATAATATCTAATTTGGATATAAACCAAAATTTTGGTTAATGAAAAACAAATGAATTTGTGACAATGCATTTCTAGAAAAACCTCATTTCTTTAGGATATGTGGTAGAAAAATAGAAGATCTATTCTCTTTTTTTTTTTCAAAAAAACCATCTTGGAGATTGTGTAATGCTTACTCTGAAACTCTTCGTTTATACCGTAGTGATATTTTTTGTGTCTCTCTTTATCTTTGGATTCCTATCTAATGATCCAGGGCGAAATCCTGGACGTGAAGAATAAAATACAGGGGGTTTTCCTTGGTTTTAGTTAATTTGGTTTTAGTTAATTTGCAAATTTTCTTAGGATTTTATCTATTCTACACGTTTCACTAAGATTTTTAAAATTTGAAAAAAAAACCAAATAAATTCATCAACGGAAACGGAAAGAGAGGGATTCGAACCCTCGGTACGAATAACTCGTACAACGGATTAGCAATCCGACGCTTTAGTCCACTCAGCCATCTCTCCCAATTGAAAAAGATAATTACTACATTACACATAATGTAAAGAATCTTTCTTCTTTCTCTATTCTATTATATATATAGAGATCCATAAATCGGGAATTTCCTTTATCTAAAAGATGGGCTCGACCGCCCGAACAATCGAACTAAAAAAAATAAGCAAGACCCATTTGTGTTGATTTTGTTCGAAAGGCCCTTCTTATTCTCATGGCCCGGCCCGGTCAGTACCCAGCCGGGCTCTTTTTTTTGTTCCAACGAATTATAATGATTTATCTGATATCTGATTTGAAAACAAAAAGACTTTTGTTATTATATTATTATATGCAATTGGATATTTTATATTCAAGCAACAAAAAAAAAGAACAAAGACTATTTACATTCTTTTTCTTGTTATATTTTACCGAACTCAAAAAGAAACTATCGATTCTTCCACAATTTTCATTTTGATCTCCCCGCAAAAAAGTGCAACGTTCTCATTTTGATGATTCTTTGATGATCCTATCTTGCTCATGCTCAACGATCTTGTTCGACAAAAGATCCATTTGTATACAATAATCATATTGTAGCGGGTATAGTTTAGTGGTAAAAGTGTGATTCGTTCTATTAACCGTTAATAGTTAAAGGGTCCTTCGGTTTTATTCATATTCCGACCAAAAACTTTATTTCTTAAAAAGATTTAATCCTTTACCTCTCAATGAGAAATTCGAGAAAAAAATACGAATTCTCGTGATTTGTATCCATGCGTCACTTATAAATTGAAAAGTTGGATTATGAAATTGCGAAACATAATTTTTGAATTGGACCAAAAATTCCAATTGAATAAGTATGAGTAAAGGATCCATGGCAGAAGATAGAAAGTCCATTTCGAATCGTAACTAAATCTTCCATTTTTTTTCTAAAGAAATAAATTGGAGCAAAATAGCTATTCAACGACGACTTTGGTTTACTAGAGACATCGACATATTGTTTTAGCTCGGTGGAAACAAAATCCTTTTCCTTAGGATCCTCTCAAATAGAAATAGAGAACGAAGTAACTAGAAAGATTGTTAGAATCACCTTCTTCTAGAAGGATCATCTAGAAAGCGATTCATTTTGTTTGTTTGTATTCAAACAAAAAGCTGACGTAGGTGTTATGGGTATCATTTTGTTCATTTTGTTCACATCTTAGATCTATGAATTTACTCATATTCCATAAAGGAGCCGAATGAAACCAAAGTTTCATGTTCGGTTTTGAATTAGAGACGTTCAAAGCAATGAATTGAACGTCGACTATAACCCCTAGCCTTCCAAGCTAACGATGCGGGTTCGATTCCCGCTACCCGCTTATTTCCTTTTTTCTAAATATTCTATTCTAGAATATAGAAAATCTATTTTAATTACGATTAGTGAATCATTGAATATACAATTCCAAAAATGATCTC